ACTATAAAAAAAGAACTCTGTCCTTTTTTTTTATTCTTTTTTTTTTTTTTCTTTTTTTTTTCAAAAAAAAGAAAATTTAATTTAATAATTTAATTTACCTATTTGGATATTTGTAAACAGAATAAAAAACCTATTCTATTTACAAATGTATTTTCCAAAATTTTTAATTTTCAATAATAATAATGAGACTTATTAGAATTAAGCTAGAATTTGAGACCAAGTTTTATGTCAATTTCAAAAAACATCCGTTTTTCGCAACATTCCTTAAAAAAAGTTTCCATTAAACTAAAAAAATAAGGGGAAGGAAGAAAGCGAATCGATGTACTAATTCCCCATCCTCAAATTAGTCCTTCCCAAGGTTTGTTGTTTCAATGAATAATTGTAGGAGTTAAATCTTGATAGAATTAAAAAAAACTACGAAAAAAATCCAGAATTATTTATAGGATTAAACAAAAGGATTCGCAAATAAAAGCGCTAATGCTACAACCAGGCCATAAATTGTTAAAGCTTCCATAAAAGCCAAACTAAGCAATAAAGTACCTCGTATTTTTCCTTCTGCCTCAGGTTGTCTCGCGATACCTTCGACAGCTTGACCCGCAGCTGTACCTTGACCAACTCCAGGTCCAATAGAAGCAAGCCCAACAGCCAACCCAGCAGCAATAACCGAAGCAGCAGAAATCAGTGGATTCATGATAAGTTCCTCACACCAAAATAAAGAAATAGTTAATGATACAATCATCCGATGACTTAGGACTTAATTATAATTAAGTCATCGCTAAGATTCATCCAGCCAAAAAAACCAAAAACTTAAATTGAACTAATATAAAATATAATAATATTATTGAATCAAAGAATTACTTTGATATTAGTTCCTATCCACGGGATGTTTAAAAATTCATAATATATATACGAGTTTTTTATGCCATTTCTTTTTTGTGAACCATTATTTGAATTCTTCGTTCTTTTTTTATCACTTTTTTCAGCCAATTCACAGATAAAAGGGAAGAACTTCTAATGGAATCCCTATATAAATCGAAATTAACAAACGTAGCGGGACAGATTATATAGATCTTTAACTCATATATACCTAGTCAATATCAAATATCACATATACAAGTGTTTCTTACATAACGTAAACCAACTATTATACAATTGGGCTAACAACGAATAAAAAATAGTTAATGATGACCCTCCATAGATTCACCTATATAAGCCGCAGCTAAAGTGGCAAAAATGAGAGCTTGAATCCCGCTTGTAAATAATCCAAGGAACATGACAGGTATAGGAACCACTAAAGGTACTAAAGAAACAAGAACAACAACTACTAATTCATCGGCTAATATATTTCCGAAAAGTCGAAAACTAAGTGATAGGGGTTTTGTAAAATCTTCTAAGATGTTAATGGGTAAAAGAATTGGAGTTGGTTGAATGTATTTACTGAAATACCCTAATCCTTTTTTGCTAAGACCCGCATAAAAATAGGCTACTGATGTGAGTAAAGCTAAAGCAACCGTCGTATTTATATCATTCGTTGGTGCTGCTAACTCCCCTTGAGGTAACTGGATTATTTTCCACGGTAAAAGGGCTCCTGACCAGTTAGAAACAAAAATAAATAAAAACAGGGTTCCAATAAAGGGAACCCATGGACCATATTCTTCTCCAATCTGGGTTTGACTCACGTCTCGAATAAATTCAAGGACAAATTCAAAGAAATTTTGGCCGTCAGTTGGAATGGTTTGGGGATTGCGAACCGCTATAACTGCGGAACCTAATAAGATAGCAATTACAACCCAAGAAGTAATAAGGACTTGGGCGTGGACTTGGAAACCCCCTATTTGCCAATAGAAATGTTGGCCTACTTCGACACCAGATATCTCATATAACCCTTCTTTTATTAGTGTGTTGATGGAACATGATAAAACATTCATATTGCCCTCTGACAGAAATAAGAACTTTAAATTATTTTGATTCAAGATCCCCCTTTTTTACTTAATTTACTTTAATTTTATATTTTAGTTTTGGATACCAACTAAACTAATCACACAATATCCCCAGTTTTTTATCTCTTTTTCTTTTGTATGATTCAGGAGTATTAACCGATTTTATAAATCGAAATACAGGGAGCCCCTCCCTCAAAAAAAATTTGATTTATTTATCTTATTATTAATCAAGAATTTTGTATATAGCTAGAACGACCCTCACAAATTGCGAATACTAATTTGTTAAGAATGAATCGAATTGAAGCTATAGCGTCATCATTTGCTGGAATAGAAATATCCGCGAGATCGGGATTACAATTTGTATCGATTAAAGAAATGGTTGGAATTCCCAAAGTGATACATTCTCTAAGAGCCGTATATTCTTCTTGCTGATCAACGATGATTACAATATCAGGCAAGCCCGTCATATATTTAATCCCGCCTAGATATGTTTCCAAGCGAGATAATTGTCTCTTCAACACAGCTGCATCCCTTTTCGGAAGACGGTTGAATCCCTCTGT